TGTGCAACAGCCCTTCCTATCTGATAGAAAAGGATCCCATGATCCTGAACCGATCTTACCTTGGATCGCAAATCCCAAGTTTGTCTATGAAGAGCGGATCGAATTGTATTACTGTCTATAATGGATTTCTTCTGTGTAATACTAATTGATAGGGCCTCGTTGGTAAGTGCTACAAGATCTCGTGCACTGGAAACCATGGTTATGGACCCGAATCCATTAGTATGGAACATTTTCTTTTCCAAGTGAAATCCCTTAGTATATGAAAGAGTGAAAAAGTGCTTTCGTTGTTGTGGAATAAGAAGCCTTCGTACCTTAATGCATGTATTTAATTTATTCGGAGCTATTAGAGCGGGATCCACTTTTTTGGGAATATGAGTCGAAGCAATAACTAGAATATTTCTAGTGGAGGAGCTTTCACAATCCTCACAATCCCCGGAGAGATGGTTCACTAATAGACCGAGGGATAAGTAATTTGACTCATTCACAGACAGATCATGAATGTTTGGAATCCATATTATGCAAGGAGACATTGATTTTGCTAATTCGAGTTGAAGGGTGATATCAAATAGGTCTATTTTCGGCGTCATTTCCCTATCTATAGTTATCTCACTCGTCAAAGTTAGCAGCTCCTTTTCAATATCAATATCAATATCAAGGTCAAGGTCATCGTCGTTACTATCATCAAAATCGTCATCATCATCTTCAAAATCGCTCTCTTCATAAAAATAACCTTGAGGCTTGTCATCCAGGAACTTGTTCGTAAATACCGTAATGAAAGGAACGTAGGAGTTTGTCGCTAGGTATTTGACCAAATAGGATCGTCCAGTTCCTATAGAACCTATCACTAAAATACCCCTAGAGGGGGATAGGGCTAATCGGAGCGAAAAGGGTTTTCCATGAGATGGGAAATTAAAACTATTAGCCCCACACGAGGTTTGTGAATGTGAATAAGTGATTGTCTGATAATGAGCAAGGAATATCCGCCTTTCTGCTAAACAGGATCTATTGAACTCATAATTCATTAGACGCTTTTTATGAATGTCAACTAAGTATCGTAAGTAAACGGATCCCGGTTGTTCAATCATTTGATAACCAGAGTCATTCTTTGAGAAATGATCACTATGAGTCAGACTCAATAGAATTTTATCAATCCTTTCTTCCTTCGTTAAGGTGGAGAACTGAACCAAGAATTCTCTTTCTTCATCATCAATCGAATCACTGTTCGCGAACCAGGATTCGATTTTATCATCAATCCAAGCACCGTTCACGTTTTTTCTTTTTCTTATCAATGAATAGATCTCTTTACTTGTACGACTTAGATGTCTCGTATTTCTCGAAAAAGTTATTCGATTGATGGGATTTGGTATAAGACTTAGGAAATCGATGATATCGATGAGATTGATATTCAAATATTTCTTCTTAGAACGTATTGATTTGACCCCATAAGCGGGACCACCACCCAATAGCATGTTGCTGCCAAAAGCAGAACCCCGTATTTCTTCTAGAAAATATCCTAATTGTTTCAGAGCAACTAGAAAGAGATTCTTTAACCAGAAAGAATTCAGTTCAGATGGAGGATACCCATCCAGAAGTTTTCGTAACTCAATCATGTATGATGGAATCATCAAAGATTTGATCTTTTCGAACTCTGTCTGTAACTCACTAGAGGCTCGGGAAACAAAGAGAAGATGTGTACGAACGAGATATCCAGCAACAAGAAGAAGGAAAAGGATTGAATAGAAGAACTCCCGAGCATTTGGTGATCCCAGATGTACCCAGAATGAAAGGGGTGACTCATTATTTCGATGAATCATTTCTTCGGACAGAAGAAGACTATGTAAACACTTCCTCGAAATCTGACTTATCCGATTCCGTTGTGGAAGAATCGCCCACCATATTTTCCGAGGAATTCGCCGTGATATATCCATAATATCGTGAAAAATGGATACAACTTTTTGACTGCTACTTCGTATCGGTATCGGCAATAGGTCTAAAAAAGTATCTAAAAGGATGAAATTTAGATGTAGATATTGGTACCCTATCGAAGTTAGATATTTGTACCCTGTCGAAGTAAAGAACCATGGCAGATATGTTTGGAACAGCTTCCATTTTTTTGAGAGATTTGCTCGTAGAAAGATTCTATCCATCTGCCGTTTCTCAACGCATTTCTTTAGACAAAGACTCTGTTTTTTCCTCTTTTTGGCTCGTAAATATTTATCAGAACATGGAATGTGAATCAAACCCATGTTTGAATTGAAATTGAGATTGAGATACTGATGCAAGTTCTTCCCTTCTGAATCAGACGGATTCATATCTGAAAGAGGTTGACAATAAGTTCTTTCTAAATTGACTATTTGTCCCTCTGTTAGAGGTGTTCCAGAAATGTCTGCGATTGCGTAAAGAGCTCTACGAACGAATCGAGCGGATAGAATTGGAAAATCGTTAGGTATGAATATGTTAGATACCCGTGACTCGATCGTTGAAATAGCATCTCTCTCCGAAAAAACATGTTTTTTTTTACCGACGCACAAAGAAAATTTTTTGTTGCCAGTGAACAAGATATTAAGGAATTGTCCATACGTAAGATCATAATTATTGATACGGGCCTTTTCTACATAAAAAGGGAATCTTTTGTTACAATAGAACCAGAAGTGATGTGGATTATTCAAGAATCGAAGTCGATTTGCTTTTAAAAAAGAAGATATCAATGAACTTCTATGAAATGGTTTCACGGGATTCATCCAATTGTCTCGATCGTGGGATAGCATTGAGAAATAGGAATCAGTGTTATCAAAGGATTTCCTGCGATTTTTTCTAGTAGGAGTATGGAATGAGTCAATCGTCCACTTTGGTATCTTATTGAACAAAAATGGTGATATTGTTCCTCCATCGATCAACAATTTCGATTTTTGGGAAGTATTATGATCATCCAATAAGAAGGGTTTCAATTTATTCAAATGAACGATTTGAACACCTATTGATTCTAACAACTGATCGCAGAGTTGATCATTCGGACCTTTGAATTGAGAGATGTGGATCTCGGACCCACGAATGGGGGTATTCCCGAAACTCACAAAGAAAAAAGAAAGTGACTTAGACAAAAAGAGAAGGAACTTGGGCAAAAAGAGACGGAACTTGGGCAAAAAGAGACGCAAAAAGGTGGACCAAAATAAACGAAGTGGCTTAGAAGGATCTTGTTTGTCGAAAACCCTGGACCAATCAATCGAATATTGATTAATATTAATATTATTAATATATTGATTAATATTAATTAATATATTAATAATATTAATACGTAATCGATCGAACACTACTTGAAAAACTTGAAAACGGCTCTTCTGCTCAGAAACGAAATGTTCCAAATGTTTCTGGAAATTCTTGCTCCCATTGGACCATTTGTATCTATATGCATCAGGATCCCGATTCATGGATCTCTCGGTTCGAGAAAGAAGAGGATCGAACCATTTCTTCTCACTCTTTTTCAAATTTGATAAATGTTGGTTGATCGTATATTTCATTATAGTTCTATGATTCAGAGTATCATTTCCTATTTGATCCCTTTGAATTCCATATTCGAAGTTGCGATCGGATCTATTCATAAAAAAAAATCGATTCGAACCATTTCTTATGTACCCATGGATGCTATATTGGATTTGAATCAGATTTTGGATCAATCTATATTGATTGACTGCCTTCATTATGTTGTTGATAGCAAATACCACTCTTTTTGGTTTTGGATCTTCCAAAGCATTCCCGCACCGGACCCAATTTTTTCTTATCTGTCGATAAAAAGATTCATTCTCTTCAAAAAAAATAGGAGGTAGAACCAATAAAGATTTCTTTTTCGATTCATCCCTGGAGTTGAATACCTCATTCAAGAATTTTTTTTGATCCAATCCGCAGGAATCAATAGAAAAGGCAAATCCCTTATGATACACCAGATCCGGCTCGGTTATTGATAGAGTTAATAGATCCGCCATTTCTTGAAATCTCTCTTCTGCGTGGTGAAACGTGTATCCTCCCCTGTTCCGGTCATGGAATAGATGAAATAAATCAAAAAATGGATTTTGGTTCAAGAATGAAATCTTCTTGGAACTGTCCATATCCGGTTCATCCTTCGGAACCATATCGCATCCCTGATCTGATGAAATAGGATGAATTGAGACGGTTTTTTGTAAATACGTAATTATCTTGAATATATCAACCATTTCTTTATTTTCCGATCGCCTGAAACGGACAAAAGAAACATCTTGTTGTTTCTTCAACAATTTCTGATCTCTAGTGGACCTCTCAGTAGGAGTCGAACCCAGATAAAGTTCTGACCATCTGTCAGAGAAAAAAGAACGAGAGGATCTTGTAGGATTCCCAAGAAATTCTTCGATTTCTTTGGGAAGTTGTTGAACCTTTCTTTGATTGATCCAAGTACTCTCTTTCGGATCCATGAAAGAACTCTCAGGGATCTCTTTCCCTTTTGGAAGATACAGGAGCGAAACAATCAACCTATGGATATTGGAAGACTCAAAAGAGTCTTCCAATGAATCATTTCTGGGTCCAATGGAGTTTACGGGTATAGGAAGAAGCCCCCTCAAATAGATATTTTTTCTTTCGACCAGATTTCGATTGTTAAGACGATGTAGAAGGACCACTACTACAAGCAGTACTACACCTTTGATCGTGAAAGATCGATTGCTTGTTGAACCCTGCGAATCGCGTGAAAAGAGGATACTTACTATTCGTGGGTCAAAGAGTTTCATAAAACGTTCTTGGTCGAAAAAAACGTGAATGAAAGATCCCACTGAATCCAATTTGGTCCACGAATCTAAGAAATAGTGAGAATTCTTGATCTCTCTCAATACCTCCCTAAACTCAAAAATCCAGGATTTATATAGACGTCGTTTTGCCCTGTCTTGCCTCATATTGATTCCTCCTTAGGATTTCTTTAAAATTTGACTTTATATTTATATATGTATTTAATTAATATTGGAAATTTTTATTATTATCATGTAGAATTGACTTGGAAATTTTTATTATATTTATTATTATATAGAATATATAACGATTTTTCTATAGAGTTAGGCTAGATACTTGACTTGGAAATTGGAAATTTTTATTATTATTATATTTATTATTATATAGAATATATAACGATTTTTCTATAGAGTTAGGCTAGATACTTGAAATATATGCTAATCCCCATTACGCATCCATGGCTGAATGGTTAAAGCGCCCAACTCATAATTGGCAAATTCGTAGGTTCAATTCCTGCTGGATGCAGTACAACGCGAACGTTCAATACGTCTATTGGAATTGGCTCCGTATCAATGGAATCTCATCATCCATACATAACGAATTAATATAATTACTATGGTATATTCATATCATAACATATGAACAGTAAGAAGTAGAATTCTTATCGATACCGGAACTCATAGGGAAGAAAATAGATTTATGGATGGAATCAAATATGCAGTATTTACAGACAAAAGTATTCGGTTATTGGGGAACAATCAATATACTTCTAATGTCGAATCAGGATCAACTAGGACAGAAATAAAGCATTGGGTCGAACTCTTTTTTGGTGTCAAGGTAATAGCTATGAATAGTCATCGACTCCCGGGAAAGGGTAGAAGAAAGGGACCCATTATGGGACATACAATGCATTATAGACGCATGATTATTACGCTTCAACCGGGTTATTCTATTCCACCTCTTAGAAAGAAAAGAACTTAAATTTAGAAAGAAAAGAACTTAAATCAAAATACTTAATAACACGGCGATACATTTATACAAAACTTCTACCTCGAGCAGAACCGTCGGCAGTCAAGTGAAATCCAATCCACGAAATAATTTGATCTATGGACAGCGTCGTTGTGGTAAAGGTCGTAATGCCAGAGGAATCATTACCGCAAGGCATAGAGGGGGAGGTCATAAGCGTCTATACCGTAAAATTGATTTTCGACGGAATGAAAAAGACATATCTGGTAGAATCGTAACCATAGAATACGACCCTAATCGAAATGCAAACATTTGTCTCATACACTATAGGGATGGTGAGAAGAGATATATTTTACATCCCAGAGGGGCTATAATTGGAGATACCATTGTTTCTGGTACAGAAGTTCCTATCTCAATGGGAAATGCCCTACCTTTGAGTGCGGTTTGAACTATTGATTTACGTAATTGGAAGTAACCAATTAGGTTTACGACGAAACCTAGAAATCGATCACTGATCCAATTTGAGTACCTCTACGGGATAGACCTCAACAGAAAACTGAAGAGTATCGGCAGCAAGTGATTGAGTTCAGTAGTTCCTCATAGAAAATTATTGACTCTAGAGATATGGTAATATGGAGAAGACAAAATTGTTTGAAGCACCGACAGAACCGGAAGCGCCCCTTGTTTCAAAGAGAGGAGGACGAGTTATTCACATTTCATTTGATGGTCAGAGGCGAATTGAAAGCTAAGCAGTGGTAATTCTACCCCGGGGGAAAAATAGAGATGTCTCCTACGTTACCCGTAATATGTGGAAGTATCGACGTAATTTCATAGAGTCATTCGGTCTGAATGCTACATGAAGAACATAAGCCAGATGAAGGAACGGGGAGACCTAGGATGTAGAAGATCATAACATGAGTGATTCGGCAGATTTGGATTCCAATATATCAACTCATGTGGTACTTCATCATACGATTCATATAAGATCCATCTGTCTAGATATCATCATATACATCCGGAAAGCCGTATGCTTTGGAAGAAGCTTGTACAGTTTGGGAAGGGGTTTTGATTGATCAAAAAGAAGAATCTACTTCAACCGATATGCCCTTAGGCACGGCCATACATAACATAGAAATCACACTTGGAAAGGGCGGACAATTAGCGAGAGCTGCGGGTGCTGTAGCGAAACTGATTGCAAAAGAGGGTAAATCGGCCACATTAAAATTACCATCTGGGGAGGTCCGTTTGATATCCAAAAACTGCTCAGCAACAGTCGGGCAAGTGGGTAATCTTGGGGTGAACCAGAAAAGTTTGGGTAGAGCCGGATCTAAGTGTTGGCTAGGTAAGCGTCCTGTAGTAAGAGGGGTAGTTATGAATCCTGTAGACCATCCCCATGGGGGTGGTGAAGGGAGGGCCCCAATTGGTAGAAAAAAACCCACAACCCCTTGGGGTTATCCTGCGCTTGGAAGAAGAAATAGAAAAAAGAAAAAATATAGTGATAGTTTGATTCTCCGTCGCCGTAGTAAATAGGAGAGTATTGAAAATCAAATATGTTTCTTCGTCTTTACAAAAAAAAATAAAAAAGATAGGAGGAATTTGCTGTGACACGTTCACTAAAAACACTAAAAAAAAAACCCTTTGTAGCTAATCATTTATTGGAAAAAATTGAGAAGCTCAACCGAAGGACAGAAAAAGAAATAATAGTAACTTGGTCCCGGGCATCTACCATTATACCCAAAATGATCGGCCATACAATTGCTATTCATAATGGGAAAGAGCATTTAC